TAAGTTATATAGGAATTCTTGAACCCAAGAGTTAAGAATAACGAGTTCTTCATTACCTAGAATAGAATAACCACTTAGAATAACGAAACAGATTATATTTGTCGAGAAGTGTAAAATTGTATGGATGCGATCCTCGTTGTGCATCTTGATCAATTGGATCGTTTCTTTGTAGATTTCGATGTGAGGCTTTTGTAAATGTGTTTCCGGGTATTCCTTTATCATTTCGTCCAAACGAAGGAGTTCCTCTAAGTCTATGAATTTTTTTAGAATACTCTTTTCTTGAATATCATTTAAAAAAATTTCGGATTTACTAGTATTCCACCAATTAGTAACCCAAGATTCCATACTTTTATTAAATGAGAAAGAGATACACCAAGGCAAAAATACTATAGATCCAAGATATAGAAGGGAAATTAATACTTTCTTTTTTACCATTTTTTCGTCTGTGAATTTTTTTATTTTTAATGAACACACCCCATTCGTCGACTCTATACGATGCTGATATTTCTATCAAGCATAAGTTCTATTACAAGTCATCGAGCCCATGAATCTATTTCCGGTTTTTTTTTATGATTCAGTATAGTGTTTAGTCCTTGAATTTAAAAAGAATACAGAAATAGAATAAGAAAAAACCCACTTCAAATTAATAGTAGTCAGATTTCAAGACGAAAGAACTACCGTTTTATCAAAATTTTAAATATTTCAAAAAAAAAAAGAGGATTCTTAACTTTTTCTCTCTTGAAAAGTATTCATTCTTCAGTTCCTTTTTCTTTTTTCAAAATACTTCAATTGGTACACGCAAGAAATAGGCCAATTCAGCAGCTTTTTGCTCAATTTCTCGTGGAGTCAAATTCTCATCAGTACGAGTCAAGGGAATGGCCCCCTGTCCTTTGATTTCCATATAAAGGACACGACGGGCATAAATACCCTCTTTAATTTCGATTCTGATGGACTGAATGTCTTTCATAAGGAATCGGAGGAATATGCGACGATTTTTTCCAGGGAATCCCCAACGAAAAATACACACTACGCCCTCTTTTATATCGAATCGATCATAACCACTACCCACATTCCACGAAATTGTGCACCACAAATAGGAACTAATAAAAAGACCCGCGATCCCATAAAAAGACATCACGATCCCTTGTGGAAAAAAAATTATTTGCTGAGAAGGAAATAAAGATATAAAATTCCTACCAAAATAACTGGACGTTCCAACCAATAAAAACCCTAATGAACCTAAAAAAAGAATAAAGGCCCAGCAGAAATTACTTGTTTTTCGAGACCCCGCGATAAGTTCTATCCATATACGTTCTGATCGCCAACTCATACTATACCTAGACCTAGTTGCATTTTATTGGAATTGGTAGAATAACAAAAATAATTTTTTTTTTTTTACTTTTTTTTTGTTGCCGAAGTAACTCTCATCAACCAGCACTATTATGATGTGAACCTTGAGGGGTAATTCATTGAATTTCTTAGATCCAAACTAAAATAATAACATCCCTTTCATATGATTTACCATATGATTTCTTAATACATATAGATTTCCATTTCATAAATTCCCCCCGATTCCGATCTATTTGAAAATAGTTATAATTCATTTACCCATATATAATATTTACACATACATAAAAGCTTATGCCCAAAGGAAGTCACATGTTATACCATATTCTACTAAATATATAGCCGTGTTATGATCCAAGTAAGTCTTGAAAAAAAATAGATAAGATTTGTCCTTAGCGTATCTAAAAAATTTTGTTTTTTTGAACATAAAGAAATAAAGAAGCCATTGCAAGTGCCGGAAATACTAAGCCCACTAAAGGCACAAAAATTGAGGGAAAGCTGTTGAGAGTTATCATAGAATGGGTACCTCGATTTAATATTTGTACCTGTTATTTATTGTTATCGTTTTATATTAATATTTTAACCTTATCCTTATATTGTTATAAAGATATCTTATAATTCATATATAATTATTATATTATACTAAGTATACCTAAGTGAGTATATATACTTAATAGTGAGTATATAAGTATATGTTTTAATAAATATATATTAATTAATAAAATACAATAAATATGTAAATAAATGGACCTATTCATCTTTCTACATGTTTCTACATGAAATATATGTATGATAATCCACCCTTTATATTATTCATCTTATTAGTTCTTATCTTGTTCTTATCTTATAAATTTAATAAAATTTACTAAAGAAAGGGTTTCTTACAAATTTATAGAGAATTCGTTATAATAATTGACCCCCAAAAAAGGATTCTTAGTGGGGTATGATTTTCGGGAGATATAGAAAGATGCAGGACCTTGTTAACTAATTTCACGGAAGAAAGAGAAAGAATTCCCTCTTTTATTTTGTTTAATAGAGATTTCCTGGTCAGTATTAGTAACCAGGAATATCGATAAAAAATGATCCAGATGATTCGTTCTACAATTAAATCTTATGTTACCAAATAAAAAAAAAAAATTCTTGGCTTCCTATA